CCAGAATTTTACATTTCTAGGATCAACCAACTGGGGTTTTGTTGTTATAAAATATTAGATTCTATAGAAGCAATGATAAATACATACGAATAGAGCGCAAAAAGGGGGGGAAATAAAAAACAAAGTATAGAAAAGTTATACAAAATTTTATACGAATCACTGCCTTTTATTTCCTTAATTGAATTTCGTTTGATTTTGATTAGGGCAAAGTTACTTAAAAACCTCCGCCTTCTTTAAAATATCCCGAACAGTTCCTGTAGGCTGAGCGCCTTTTTCAAGGAAATATAGAATAGCGGGGACATTTAAACAACTTTGATTCTTTATCGGATCATAAAAACCCACTTTCCGAAGATCTCTTCCTTCTCTTCGGGATCGAACATCAATTGCAACGATTCGATAGACGGCTCATTGGGATAGATGTAAGTAAATGAACAAGACCCCCCCTAGAAACGTATAGGAAGTTTTCTCCTCGTACGGCTCGAGAAAAAATGATTCGAGGTTATGTCTATGTATAGAATTCTAATGAATGGCAAAAGGGTTGATAAAATAAATTAGACTAGGATTTCACTCATTTTTTTCTTCGTTCTTCCTGAAAAAAAAAGAAAAAATCATTTGTACTCATAACTCAAGTTGGATAATTCTCAAATAGCTCAAAAGAAAATCAAATCTTTAAGCAATTTATTTCATTTATTGAATGGTCTTTAACCCCCCTTTTGTTTGTCTCGTTTAAAATACAATCATCTATTTTGATTTGGATTCTTTATTCTGATCCAATTATTGAGACAATGGAAACGGCGTTTCCTTGTTCTGGGATCCTTTTTCTTTGTTTTAAATCATTGGGTTTAGACATTACTTCGGTGCTTCTTAATCCTTCCAACAAAATGGCAGCAACATACCCCTTTTGTGATTTCTTTCTATCAAAGAATCATACGAATGGTTGATTCCCCGCGATACACTTTGAATCGAAAGAGTTTTATCAATTCCAACAAAATTTCCTTTTGAATTGAAAACTTGCCCGAATCGGATCCTTTCGATTTCTATATTGATGATATACTTACGAAGTTGTTCCAATTTATTGATTGGCATTAACCCTAGATCCTTGCCCCTGAAAGCTGCATCAATACTTTACTACTCGAGCTCCATCATGTACTATTTCCATTACAACCCAACAAAAAGAGGGGTTCTAGTGGAACAGAACAAATGATGTCGGGCCAAGAGCACCTTCATTCCTATATAAAATGGCGGATGTAAGAATAAGAATCCACACCGGATCGTGTCCTTCAAGTCGCACGTTGCTTTCTACCACATCGTTTCAAACGAAGTTTTACCATAACATTCCTCTAATTTGGAGCCAGTATGGAATTGATTCAATTATGGAATCATGAATAGTCATTGGTTCAGTCGGTACATAAACATATTAATCTATACCTTTTTCTTCTATACATGGATGGTAAAGATTTTTCTGAAGAAATCTTAGCAAGACCCCACCTTTTATTGTATAAATGCAACTTTTTTATAAAAAAACAAACTAACAGAAATAACATAACTAACAGAAATAACATAACTAACAGAAATAACACGAATAAATGAATTCTTTTTAACCCTGCATCTTCAAGTGACTCAATAGAAGAGATTGACCCATCTCCGACTTCTTTGAATACCAAAGATTCAACTCATAAGGAATCATTCAAAATTTTTATAATCGAAAAAGTTTCCTATTTCGACATCATTATTGGAATAAAGTTTTAGAGTAAAGACTACACTGGATCATCATAAAAAAAGAGAAATATCTCTTTCTTTTCGAATTGAATCATCAATGATTTAAAGACGATAAATAGATTGAACAAGAAACCCCATTTTTTTCGTGAGATGGATAAAAAAGACTGATATAAGAGAAGATTTAGGTCCTTATTCGTTCGATTCTTATTTTATTAATCAGATGAACGAGTAGGGGTTTTTCGTATCTATCAGATAGATTGAACAACTATCACTGTTATGGATATTCTATATTAAATATTTCAATATTTAAGGGATTCTATTTCTTTTTCACAAAAATGGAAAGGCTGTTGTCACTGAACGGTGTCACTAAAATAGAACGAAATCGAATAAAAAAAATACATATATATTACATATTAAGTTAAACTAAGCATTTCCTCATTTTATATGTATTTTTTTTTAACCTGGAATTAAGTAATCTTTCTGCAATCTTGGCATAAATTGACTAAAATATATGAATTACCCAGTATCAATCGTTACATAGATTTACAATTATTCATTAGAGCCAAACACGAAATACCCAAAAAGGTCAAAAAAACATCGGTTACATATGTAACTTGATTCGTTGTTAATGAGATTCGGACAGACACAAATATTTAAATGAATATCTCCCCTTGCTGATTAAGACCTATCTACTTCCCCCCCCCTCTTGTCTCTTGTTTAGAATTCAGAGGTCCTAACCTAATAATGGGGCTGCCTCATTTAAGTTTAATGGATAGGGAATAAGAGATAAGGAAGGTAGGTTCTTTCTTATTGCGATTCAAAACGGATCGTTGAAAATTCAAATAGATATGAGACGTAAGGTTTTTCAGGTTTTTCTAAGTAACTAACTTCCTTCAATATGAAGGGAATGCACATATGATGAAAAGCCCGCCCTACTTTAACTTTATTTGAATTCAAAAAAATGTGACCTATGTTCCCATCGTACCTGGATCACAAAAAAATATATTCAGTTATATCTGCATATAATTTGAACTCGATTCAGTTAGTTCAGTTTGTGAAAAAAAGATATGATTCAGAGAAGAATCATTCAAAATCAGAAAAGAAACAAGAATCACATTCTATCCAATATTAGGCCTTTAAGCAGAACGTTATTTACAAAAGCAACTTTTACTCTGATAAAATGGATATGTCCTGGGACGGAAGGATTCGAACCTCCGAATAGCGGGACCAAAACCCGTTGCCTTACCACTTGGCCACGCCCCATTTAGATTTCTATTCGACAATATTAAAGAATAATGTTAGTATTGGGTTTTGGTCAATTCCAGTCCAAATATCTATAGAAAATCTTTATAAAACAGATTAGATTCTTGCTAGGATTTTAACACGTGTAGATAGAGAATTTAATCGAATTCATTGATCATTACATAGAATTCAATTAAGATATTCTATGAAAGTATGATTTCTTCTATTCTCCTTTGAGAATTGGGAGATTTTTGATTGGGTGCGTTCAAAGAAAAAGAAGGATTTTTTGTCTACCGTACTTTAACTTCATTTTTCCTTATATCAATAACTCAATCAAAATGCAATTATCTCCAAGAACAAAATGTCTGTTATGCTTAATATCTTTAGTTTGATCTGTATCTGTCTTAATTCTGCCCTTTATTCGAGTAGTCTTTTCTTCGCCAAATTGCCCGAGGCCTATGCTTTTTTGAATCCAATTGTAGATCTTATGCCAGTCATACCTTTGTTCTTTTTTCTCTTAGCCTTTGTTTGGCAAGCTGCTGTAAGTTTTCGATGAGATTTTTAATACCATCCTAGAAAATTCATGATTTATTCGAGAAAAAATTCTAACAATACATAAAATCAAATAAGTCTTACAGTATGAACCTTCGATTCAAACATTGAAAGTCTTGGATAGCCGCGATAAATCCAAATCTGGCTCACCCCATATCCCCCATTCCGACCTTTTCCAGTGAAAGAATATTGGGGTTAGGGTCCCCCACAATATAGAATTTGGGGGTATGAAAGAAATTTTTGGTAATGAAAGACTCTTAGTATAACTGAATTTGAATTTCTGAAATTTTTTTCTGTTTCTAGAAAGCACTTCATTTCTTGGTGTCAAAATATTTGGTATAAAATAAAAATGGAGGATCTATTCTCTTTTCTCGTTTTTTTTTCCAAAAAAAGATCTTGGAGATTGTGTAATGCTTACTCTCAAACTTTTCGTTTACACAGTAGTGATATTCTTTGTTTCTCTCTTTATCTTTGGATTCCTATCTAATGATCCGGGGCGTAATCCTGGACGTGAAGAATAAAAGGAGGTTTTTCGTTTTCCTTGCTTGATTTTTAAATTTTCTTAGGGTTTTTTATCTATTCGACATGTTTAACTAAGAAAAAATAAAAGGATTGGCGAAATTTGAAAGAGAAATCAAATATTAAGTCATCAACAAAAACGGAAAGAGAGGGATTCGAACCCTCGGTACGAATAACTCGTACAACGGATTAGCAATCCGCCGCTTTAGTCCACTCAGCCATCTCTCCCAATTGAAAAAGATAATTATTATCTTACATTACACATGAAATAAGGATTGAAAAAATCTTTCTTTCTCTGTCTTTATCTATATTATATATCTACAACTTTTATTAGCAATTCCTTTTAGATCAAGTAAGGACTCGAAGGATTCAATAGAAAGAAAAAAATAGAAAGAAAAAAAAAAAGAGGACCTTTTTGCTTTGATTTTGTTCGAAAGGCCCCTTTTTTACTCCCGTGGCCTGGCCTGGTCACTACCTAGCCGGGCCTTTTTTGTTCCAACGAATCCTAGCTAAAACAATTTATCTGATTTGAAACCAAAAAGGTTTGCTATTAAAGCAACAACAAAAAGACGAAAGAATATTTTCATTCTTATTATATAATAGAAAATCAAAGTGTCATTTCTTATTATTCTTTCTTCCTTTTTTATTTCCTTGCCAACCTTATTCTTACTGGAATAAAAAAAGAAACTATGGATTTTTACACAATGCATTTTTGTTATGATTTCGGTATTTTTGGCAAACCGTATCTATCAAAACTCCTCCAGCAAAAGAAAAGATAGAACTTGTTATTTAGTTATTTAAATGAACCCTCTTTTCTTTTTATAAATTTTATTAAATTTTAATCCCCCACGAAAAATGTCAACACTCTAATTTTCATGATTCTTTTATGATCCTATCTTGATCACGCCTAATTCCCCTGTTCGACAAAAGGCCCTTTTGTATATAATAATCGCATTGTAGCGGGTATA